TTGGATATTAGTTAAGTTAATAATATTTAATTTGCAATTAAAAGTTAATATACATGTATATTATATCTGATTTAATAAGAACATACACAATATTCATTATCTTTGTGATAAATAAAAATTAATATTTATTAATTAATAGGAAATAAATTATTTTTAATGATGTTAAAATTAATAAATATTATCTTACTTTTATTAATAATAACTATAAGAGATATTTTTAAATCTTGATTGGTGTTTGAGATTGCTAGATTGATTTTAATTGGTATTTTATCTTTATCATCTAGTGATTTTTATGGGGGATTAATTTATTTTGTGATTTCATCTTACTGTATAGTTTATATATTTTGGGTAATTTTATTAGGATTTACATTTTCAGAATATGAGGGTATTATAAAGATAATAGCTATTTTTGTTTTTTTTTTGAAATTGGGAGTATTTCCTTTTCATTATTGGATGGTTTCAGTTGTCCAGCAATTGAGTTGAAGTAATTTTTATTTTTTATCTACAGTAATAAAGTTGTTATATATAATTTTTTTTTTGAAATTAGGGATATATTCAGATTATATTTATTTTTTCTTTCTAATAAATTTATTAGGTATGATAATTTTAATGAAATCTTACTTTAATTCTATTAAAGTATATATATATTGTACTGGATCAGGACATGTTTCTTTAATGATAGGGTTAGGGGTAATAAATCTAAACTATATGCTGTATTATTGTATAATATATTTTACTGTATTGTTTTTAGTTATTTTTATGTTTAAATTATACAATTTGAGATATTTTAGTGAAATATATTTTTTAAACTTAAGTAATTTTAGTCGATTTATATTTATTTTAGTAATATTGATCTATACAATAATACCACCTTTTATATCTCTGATATTAAAGTGATTTTTTATAGAAAAGTTAATTAATAATTATACAGTTGAGGTTGGTAGATTGTTATGATTGTTTAGTATTAGAATTTTTATGATTTTAGGTATTTGAAATTATTTAAGGTTTTTAATTTTAATTTTTTTTGGTTATAATGATATTTTTAAACTGGGATTTACTAAATTACCTGTATTTAGAATTTTATTTTTAGTATTAATATTATTTTGAGTTATGAGAGTTTGAATAATTAATGTTATTTAAACTCTTATAATTTAATATAAAATCTAAAATTGCAAATTTTAATATACAGTAAATTTGTTAAGAGTTTAATAGTTAATTATAGTATTGGAAGTAATTTACTTCATAAATAAATTTACAGTTTATTCCTTAAGCTTCAGGCACAATACTAAAGAGAATTAAATATTTTTATTTTATAAATTTCAATTCTGATAAATTCTTTATTTAATGAGATACAATTAAAATATATTTCTAAGTGATTTTTTTCAACAAATCACAAAGATATTGGTATAAATTATTTTTTATTTGCAATATGATCTGGAATGGTTGGATCATCTATAAGTGTAATTATTCGGATGGAACTAAGAGTACCTGGCGCCTGAATTAGTAATGATCAGGTTTATAATACTATAGTAACTATACATGCTTTTCTTATAATTTTTTTTATAGTTATGCCATTTATAATTGGAGGATTTGGAAATTGGTTAGTACCTTTAATGTTAGGATCACCAGATATAGCTTTTCCACGAATGAATAATATTAGATTTTGATTATTGCCTCCTTCATTAATATTATTATTATTTAGAAATACTTTTCAATTATCACCTGGAACAGGGTGAACTATTTATCCTCCTTTATCTTTATACTTATTTCATCCATCTCCTTCAGTTGATTTTACAATTTTTTCTTTACATTTATCAGGGATTTCTTCTATTGCTGGAGCTATAAATTTTATAGTAACTATTATAATGATAAAAAATATTTCTTTAAATTATGACCAGATTCCTTTATTTCCTTGATCTGTATTTATTACTGCAGTATTATTATTATTATCTTTGCCTGTACTTGCTGGTGCAATTACTATATTGATTTTTGATCGTAACTTAAATACTTCCTTTTTTGATCCTATAGGGGGAGGAGACCCTGTTCTTTATCAGCATTTATTTTGATTTTTTGGACATCCTGAAGTTTATATTTTAATTTTACCTGGTTTTGGATTAATTTCTCATATTATTATAGGGGAGAGAGGAAAAAAGGAAGTATTTGGTAATTTAGGAATAATTTATGCTATAATAGGTATTGGAGTATTGGGATTTATTGTTTGGGCTCATCATATATTTACTGTTGGTTTAGATGTTGATACACGAGCTTATTTTACTTCTGCGACAATAATTATTGCTGTACCAACTGGAATTAAAGTATTCAGATGATTAGCTACCTATCACGGTGCTAAAATAAATTATAATAACTCAGTATTATGAAGTTTAGGATTTATTAGGATATTTGTTTTAGGAGGATTAACAGGTATTATGCTTTCAAATTCTTCTATTGATGTAATTTTACATGATACTTATTATGTAGTTGGACATTTTCATTATGTATTGTCAATAGGTGCTGTATTTGCAATTATTGGTAGATTTATTCATTGATATCCGTTAATTTTTGGATTAGTGTTAAATCAAAGATGATTAAAAGCTCAATTTGTAATTATGTTTATTGGAGTAAATATAACATTTTTTCCTCAACATTTCTTAGGATTAATAGGTATACCCCGACGTTATTCTGATTATCCTGATTCTTATTATTGTTGAAATTTAATTTCTTCTTTAGGGTCATTAATTTCTTTTAACGGGTTATTATTATTATTGTATATTATTTTGGAAAGATTTATTTGTAAACGATTAGTATTATTTAAATTTAATATATCTTTAGAGTGAATAAATTTTACTCCTCCTTTAAATCATAGATATGTTGAAGTTCCTTTGCTTTTGAAATCATTAATAATCAAAGCAATTAAATTTTAATATGGCAGATAAGTGCGGTAAATTTAAAATTTACATATAAAAATAATTTTTTTTTGTTAAAAATTTCTACATGACTTATATTTGGTTTTCAAGATTCTAATTCTCCTTATGCTGATAATTTAATTGTATTTCATAATTTAATTATAATAGTAATAACATCAATTGTAGTTTTTACTGGACTTGTATTTTTAAATATTTGTAATAATACAATAACTAACCGTTACTTTTTAAAGAATCATTTTCTTGAAATTGTTTGAACGGTTATTCCTATTTTTGTTTTACTTATTATTTGTTTTCCTTCTTTAAAAATTTTATATTATATTGATGAAGTTTTGAATCCTTATTTTACTATTAAGGTAATTGGACATCAATGATATTGGTCATATTTTTATCCTGAATTTAGTGATGTAAATTTTGATTCTTATATATTAACGGATATGGATTTAGATTTAAGTGGGTTTCGTTTACTTGATGTTGATAATCGTATAGTTGTTCCTATAAATTTTCCTATTCGAATAGTATTAACATCTGATGATGTAATTCATTCTTGGGCTGTACAATCTTTAGGAATTAAAGTTGATGTTATTCCTGGACGTATTAATCAAGCTAATTTATATTGTTTTCGTCCGGGTGTTTTTTTTGGTCAGTGTTCTGAGATTTGTGGAATAAATCATAGATTTATACCAATTGTTATTGAAAGAACTAGATTTTTATATTTTAATAATTGGTTATATTCTCATTAAGTAATTAGTTTAAAATAAAACCTTAAGTTGTCAATTTAAAAATATTTAATTAATAGAATATTACTTAATTATATATATAACATTAGGTGTCTGAAGTTTAAGGAGTTGATTTTTTAAATCAAATTATGATAATAAATTATCCCTAATGAATTCCTCAGATAAGACCTATATTATGAACTTTAATTTCTTTATTTAATTTTATTAGAATGTTTACTATTTTATTATATATTAATAGATTAATAATTGATTATAAATTAGAATTAAATTTAGATATTAAAAATAACAATAATAATTTAAAATGAAATTGACTATGATAAGAGGATTATTCGAAAGGTTTGATCCTATAACAAATAATTATATATCATTAAATTGATTAATAATTTTTTCTGTTAATCTTTTTGTATTTAATAGATATTGGATAGTACCTTCTCGAGTATTAACTACTTGAATTTTATTAATTGATACAATCTATAAAGAGTTTAAAATAATTATAGGAGATTTAAAATACCAATCAAATTTGATTTTATTTCTTGGATTAGTAATTATAATTTTTATTATAAATTTATTAAGATTATTTCCTTATTTATTTACAGTAACAGGTCATATATCTTTTAATTATGTAATATCAATACCCTTATGAATAGGATTTTATTTATATGGTATTTTAAATAGGCCCATACAGATTTTAATTCATATATTACCTATAAATACTCCTAGATTTTTAATAAATTTTATAGTATTGATTGAGTTTTTAAGTAATCTAATTCGGCCTTTAACCTTAGCTATTCGTCTTACAGCAAATTTAGTATCTGGACATTTATTATTAATTTTATTAGGATGATTTGCGGGAAGAAGAGAAGGACAAGTTATCACATTGTGTTTAGTAGTAGCACAATTTATTTTAGTAATATTGGAATTATTTATATCTTTTATTCAGGCCTATGTATTTTCTTTATTAAGATTATTATATTTTGTAGAATTTAAATAAATGTTAATGAATTTTCCATTTCATATGGTAACTCCTAGACCTTGACCTTTTTTTATATCATTAAGAGCTATAAATATAATAATTAGAATAGTTTATTGATTTTATTTTAGTAGAAGTGTATTTATATTTATAAATATGTTAGTAAATATACTTATTTTATATCAATGATGACGTGATGTTGTACGGGAAAGAATGTTTCAAGGGTGTCATACTCTATCTGTAGTTAATTTTTTAAAATTTAGAATGTTATTATTTATTATTTCTGAATTATTTTTTTTTATTTCTTTTTTTTGAACTTATTTTCATAATTGTGTTTCTCCAGGTATTGAAATTGGAGGTATTTGACCTCCAAAAATAGTGGACCAGTTTAATCCTTATGATATTCCTTTATTAAATTCTATTATTTTAATTAGTTCTGGTGTAACTGTATCTTGAAGTCATTATTGTTTATTAAATAATAATTATTCTGGTACTAAAGATGGATTAATAATTACTATTTTATTAGGAGTATATTTTACTATTATTCAATATATTGAATATTATGAATCTTCTTTTACAATTAATGATAGAATTTTTGGTTCAATTTTTTTTATAAGAACAGGATTTCATGGATTTCATGTTCTTTTAGGTTCTTTGATATTACTTAGGTCACTAGTTCGATTAAGTTTTAATCATTTTAGAAGAATTCATCATTTTAATTTTGAATCATCTTTATGATATTGACATTTTGTAGATGTAGTTTGACTATTTCTTTATATTTTTGTTTATTGATGAGTATATTAATTTAATAATATGTTAATTGTAATTATTTATTTTTTAATTATTGTATTAATTATAATAGTAATTATATTTTTAAATATAATTATTAGCTTAGCTAAAAACCCACACTCATCAAAGAAGATTTCTTATGAATGTGGGTTTGATCCTGTATCGAAAGCTTTTATTCCTTTTTCAATACCATTTTATTTAATAATATTAATATTTTTAGTTTTTGATTTAGAGATTGTATTAATTATTCCATTAATTGTATATTTAAAGTATTTTAATTTTCAAATAGCTATAACAATTTTTTTAGTATTTATTGTGTTGATATTAGTATCTTTACTTTATGAATATAATATGAAGTTTATAAATTGATTATTTTAAATTTATATATTTAAATAGCTTAAGAGTTAGAGCATAATATTGAAAGTATTAAAGTAATAGAAATATTTTTAAATAAAAATATAAATAAGCTAAGTTTAAGCTAATAGGCTCATACCCTGTCAATAGATTATAATATCTTTTATATAAGTAATATGCCTGAAGTTTAAGGAGTATTTTGATAAAATATATATGTAGATATACTATTCTACTTTTACTAAAGCCCAAGATGAAATTTTCCTAAGGAGTCCTAACTCCTTCCCCCCTAGGGAAATTTTACTTGGGCAAATATATATATATATAACTTTAATAAAATTTATTAATTGGAAGTTAATTGTAATATATATAGATATATACTATTCTACTTTTACTAAAGCCCAAGATGAAATTTTCCTAAGGAGTCCTAACTCCTTCCCCCCTAGGGAAATTTTACTTGGGCAAATATATATATATTTAATTTAATAAAATTTATTAATTGGAAGTTAATTGTAATTTTTATACTATATATATTAAAGTGTATTTATAAGTAAATCTTATACTTTTTTAATATTGAAAATATTATGTTTTTCTATTATATAAACTATATAAATATGTTTAGGGGTATGATACTATTGTATCTTTATAGAATTAGAAGTTCTATTTAATATACCCCTAATTAGCTTTAATAAGCAATGATTTTATTAACAATAAAATGCCTCTTTTTGGCTTTAATTAAATTTTATATGAAGTAATTTTATTACAATTTAATTTCGACTTAAGTATAGATTTATATTAAAATCCATATAAATTTAAATAATTATGATTAGAATTACTATAAAAATGATTATTGAAGTTAATATGTTATTTGGTGATATAAATAATAGATTTAATTTTTTAGTATAAAAATATAGGATTATAACGAATTTATTTAATAGGGAGTCTATAATTATTTTTTCAATTTTATTATTATATTTGGATACTATTTTTATAGGTAAATTATATCTGTTTGAATAGAAGTTATTTATTAATATTATGTTAGTTGCTATATATATATATATATTGATTTTTATATATTTAATTTTGGTTAAAGATAATTGAATAATAATTCCTACTAGTATTATTTTAATTGGTATAATTTTATAGTTTAATGGAATAATTGTTTTTAATTCTAAATAATTTAATTTGAGATATAATAAACTTATTACAATAGATAATGTTATTATAATTATTATAACTATATTTATACTAATACTTAAATGAAAATTTATTAAATTGAATTTTATTGATTCTAAAGAATAGATTGATGTAATTATTCGTATTGAATATACTGTAGTTAAAATTGTACCTAAAATTAGATTTATTATAATTAATCTATTGAATTGATTATTAAATATAAATTCTAAAATTAAGTCTTTAGAATAGAACCCACATAGGAATGGAAATCCACACAAAGCCAAAATCGAGAATGTAAGAATTAATGATTTTAGTGGGAATATTCTTCTGATGCCTTTAAAGTCTCGAATGTCTTGACTGTTGTTTAATTGATGAATTAATCTTCCTACAGCAAAAAATATAAGAGATTTGAATATAGCGTGAATGATTAAGTGAAGGAATGCTAATTTTTCATATCCTATAAGTATAATAGATATTATAAACCCTAATTGACTTAGGGTTGATAATGCAACAATTTTTTTTATATCTATTTCTGTAATTGCTATGATTCCAGCAAATATTATAGTTATTCTAGAAATTATTAGTAGTGGTCTACTGATATTTATATTGTAAATTAGTTTAGAATATTTAATTATAATATAAATTCCAGCTGTTACTAAAGTTGAAGAGTGAACAAGAGCTGATACAGGTGTAGGAGCTATTATTGCAGCTGGTAATCATCTTGAGAAGGGGAGTTGAGCACTTTTAGTAAATGCTATAATAACTATAAGAACTAGGAGATATATATTTATTTTATAAATATTTAGGTTTCATGAACCTAAATTAACTATATAACAGATAATTATGATTAGTGCAATATCACCAATTCGATTAATTATAATAGTTAATATTCCTGCATTGAATGCTTTTTTTCTATTATAAAAGATAATTAAACAATAAGAGATTAATCCTAATCCATCTCATCCGATAATTACTGATAATATGTTAGGTCTAGAAATTAAGATTATTATTGAACAGTAAAATATTAGTGTTAATAGGGTGAATTTATTTATTGAGAAATTATCTATTTTTATATATTCTGTTCTGTATAGAATTATTATTGCTGTAATTAAAGAAACTGTTGCTATAAAAATAGTACTTTTATTATCTATAATAATAATTATATTTATATTATTTGAATTAAAGTTTATAATTGATCATTCAATAATGATAAAGCTATTTAATATTATTATATATATTCTTATAAGTAGGAAGAATATTCTTGTCAATATAATTAAAGTACTTATTATTAATATCTTATTGATGATTTAAAGTTTATTTACATTTTTGAAATCACAATTCAATGTTTTATTATTAAACTATTTAAATTTACTAATAAAACATATATATACATAGAATTAGGGTGTTTAGAGGTACTCAATGTAATAATATAGTTAAATATTCTATTAATGAATTATTTGTTATTTTAAAGAATTTAAGGACATTTGATTTTCCATGTTGTGTATAACTATATAAATAAATTGAATATCTAAATCTTAATAAACAATAAAATGAAATAATTACAATAAAATATTTTATTCATGATATAATTCCTATAATTAATATAATTTCTCTTGATAGATTTATTGATATAGGGGCTGCTGCATTTGATGAACATAATATAAATCATATTAATGCTATCGATGGTATTAATATTGATAGCCCTTTATTGATAAATATTAATCGTCTTCTAGTAAATTTATAAATTGTATTAATTATATAAAATATTCCTGAAGAACATAGCCCGTGGGCTAGTATTATTATATATCCTCCTATAATTCTTGATTTTAATATAGTTATTAAACCTCTAATTATAATTGCTATATGAATAATGGATGAAGATGCAACAATAATTTTTATATCAATTTGTCGTAAGCATAACATACTTAATATAATTCTTCCAAATATACTAATATAAATTAATATTGAATATATATGGTTAAATTTTAGTGTGAATATACTGATTGATCGAATTAGTCCATATCCTCCTAGTTTTAATATAATTGCTGCAAGGATTATTGATCCTAAGTATGATGCTTCTACATGAGCTTTTAATAGTCATTGATGAATAGTATATATTGGAATTTTAACTAAAAAAGCTATTAGGAAGTATAGTTGAATTAATTTGTTAATATTAATTTTTTTTATGTCAAGGATTGGAAATGATAAATTGTTATTGATATATTTAATGTAAAGGATTACGATAATTATAGGCATAGAAAAAATTAAAGTGTAAAATATTAAATAAAATCTTGCGGTTACTCGTATTATTCTGTATCCTCATTTTATGATTATTATGAAAATAATAATTAAGTTTATTTCAAATAGAAAGTAAAATAATATTAAATTTATTGAATTAAAGTTTATAATTAATGATATTGTTATTAGAATGATTGATAATATTAATATGGAGCTATATATTTCATTTACTGAATTTATTAAAATTAATCTTATTACTCAAATTGTCAATATGGTTAATCCTATTGAGTATAGATTTGAACCGGTATTAGTAAATTGATTTATATCAAATCAATTTACTAGCCTTAATTTAAATATTGATATTATAGTTATTATTAATATGAAGTTTCTAATAAGATATTTGTTAATATTATAAATTATGATTATTAATATTAATATTGGTATGACTAATTCGAACATATATTTATAATTTTAACTTGTTGGTGACCATATTTTAGATTTATTTTTACTAAAATTGATAGACCAATAATAGCTTCTGATACTCCAATAATTAAGAATAATAGGTATACTCATTCATTAGATCTTGAGGTTGTAACAATGAATATTGTTAATATTAGTCTATATTCAATTGTGATTAGAAAATTTAAAAATGATCTTAGTGATTGTGTAAGTGAAAATATAATTATAATTAGTATTATTACAGATAAAATTAATCTTTAATTATAAGATTATTTATCTATTTATAATTTACAAGATTATAGTTTTAGTTTAAACTATATAATTATAATTAAAGATTTCAGAAGAATGAATTTTTCATATTTTTAATTCCCAGAATTAATGTTTTATAATTAAACTATTTTCTGATTATGTAAATGTTGATGAATATATTAGATTGTTTAGTTATATTGGCTACTCTTGTATTTATTGTTTTAGTTATTTTAATATGTTTAATCATACATTTGATTATAGAGGAAGTTCATCCTGTCACTAATTGTATATTATTATTATTAGTTAGATTTTGTTATATTAACTTAATTTATTTTTATACAAGTAAATCTCTTATTTCTTTTATAATTTTAATTGTATTTGTAAGTGGTGTTATGGTTTTATTTAGTTATTTTATTAGATTAATTAATAAGCCTGTAATATTTTTTTCTATGAAATTTTTATCATTGATTTTATTTTTTTTTGGTTTATTTGTTTATTTGTTTAATAAGTATGTTATTGTTGATTTAGTTTTTTTAAATGATTTTATTCATGGGGAGTTTAATTTACCAAATGATCTTTTTATTAATATTGTTTATTCGAATTTTAATGGTTCTATTTTTATTTGTATGATGATTTTTTTAGTATTAGTATTATTTATTTGTTATATAATTAGGATTATAAAGGGATCTAGATTTCGTCAATTTAAAATTTAATTAGTATATTAAATGTCAAAGAATTCTGGGTTAGGATTTAATATTATATCAAAATTATTAAGTCCTTTAAGTATGTTACCTACTCCACTTAATATTAATATTTGATGAAATTTTGGTTCTATATTAGGTGTATTTTTATTTATTCAAGTTGTTTCTGGAATTTTTCTTTCTATACATTATTGTCCTCACGTTGATTATGCTTTTAATAGAGTTGTTCATATTATGAAGGATGTAAGATCTGGATGATTACTGCGGTTAGTTCATATAAATGGTGCTTCTTTTTACTTTATTTGTATTTATATTCATATTAGTCGTAATTTGTATTATCAGTCTTTTAAATTAGTTCATGTTTGAATAGTTGGAGTAACTATTTTATTTTTATCAATAGCTGCTGCTTTTATAGGTTATGTTCTTCCTTGAGGTCAAATATCTTTTTGAGGTGCTACAGTTATTACTAATTTACTTTCTGCAATTCCTTATGTAGGTCAAATCTTAGTTGAATGAATTTGGGGGGGGTTTTCTATTAATAATGCTACTTTAAATCGTTTTTTTTCTTTTCATTTTATTGTTCCTTTAATTATTTTAATTTTAGTGGTAGTACATATTATTTTACTTCATGAAACAGGATCTTCAAATCCTATGGGTTATAGGAGGGATACTAATAAAATTCCTTTTCATCCTTATTTTACTATTAAAGATATATATATATTTGTATTGATTTTAATATTTTTTATATTAATTATTAGTCAATTTCCTTATTATCTAGGAGATCCTGATAATTTCAAATTAGCTAATAGTATAAGAACACCAGCTCATATTAAGCCTGAGTGATATTTTTTATTTGCCTATTCAATTCTACGTTCAATTCCTAATAAATTAGGAGGTGTATTAATATTATTGATATCTATTCTTATTTTATATTTTTTACCTCTATATAATAATCATGTTAAGACAAATAAGTTTTATCCTTTTAATCGGTATTATTATTGATTTTTTGTGGTTAGATTTATTATATTAACATGATTAGGAAGGGAGGTTATTGAGTTTCCTTATGTTGAATTAAATATTTTATTTACTTTAATATATTTTATTTATTATTTAGTTTCTTATTTTATTTATAAATTCTGGGATGATTTATTGTATGATTTTAATGTTTAAGTTTTAATAGCTAATGAACTTGAATAAGTGTATATTTTGAAAATATAAAATAGAATAAACTTTCTATTAGCTTTTATTTAATATTTAATTTATATTTATTATAATTTCTTTGATTAGGTAAATATATAAATTATATATTATAGTAATTATAAGGAAATCAGTTCAACATATTATTATTAATTTATCATATCGAATTCGAGGTAAAACTCCTCGTATTCAGATAATTAATATTATATGAAATATTAGTAGAATAACAAATTGTAATGAATTAATTTTTATTCCGAAAAATATTACTGATATAATATATCTTATGAAGATGATTCTTGAGTATTCAGCAAGGAAGATTAATGTAAAAAATCTTCTGTAGTATTCAACATTGAACCCTGAAACTAATTCTGACTCACCTTCAATTAAATCGAATGGGGTTCGATTAAGTTCAATTAATATTCTTGTAAAGAAGAATAAATACACAGGTAAAATTAATATAACAAATTTAAATGAGTATTGTGATTTGTATAGATCTTTTAATGAATATCTTTCAGTTAATATTATTAGAATAAAGAATATAAGAAATAATCTAATTTCAAAAGAGATTATTTGAGCAATTGATCGAATTGAACCTAATATTGCATAATTATTATTTGATACTCATCCAATTAATATTACGGGATAAACATTTAATCCAAGTAGAGCAATTAATAATATGAATCTATTATTCAATAAGTAATTATTTGATCATGGATATAAGAATCATATTAGTATAGATAAAGTGATTATTAATAGTGGCCTAAATATGAATAGAATTTTATTAACATATAAAAATGATCATTCTTTTGAAATTAATTTAATTGCATCTGCAATGGGTTGTAATAATCCTATAATTCTTGCTTTATTAGGACCTTTTCGTATTTGAATATAGCCTAGAATTTTTCGTTCCAATAGAGTTAGGAATGCTACACTAATTAGTACAGATAATATTATGACGATTAAATTTAAGATTGAAGCTATTGTTACTTATATAATATTTAATGTATATATAAGTAAATTCTAAGTTTACTGCACTTATCTGCCAAAGTAACTATTAATTATTATATTAATTATATATGTATATATATTAAATTATTTATTAATTTTGGTCCTTTCGTACAAAAAATTAATTTTTTATTATAGATAGAAACCGATCTGACTTACGTCGATCTGAACTCAAATCATGTAAGATTTTAAAAGTCGAACAGACTTAATACTTAAACTTCTGCATTTAAAATTAATCTTAATTCAACATCGAGGTCGCAATCTTCTTTGTGGATATGATCTCTCTAAAGAAATTACGCTGTTATCCCTAAGGTAATTTATTTTAATGATTTCTATTAGAAGATCTTAATTTTTACTAAGATCAAAGTTTTTAAAAAGTAAAGTTTATTAAATTTACCAACCCCCCCAGTTAAATATTTATAATTAATATGATAATTAATTAAAACTATTATTAATATTAATTTAAATATAAAATTCTATAGGGTCTTATCGTCTTATAATTAAATTTAAGCATTTTAACTTAAATTTTAATTTAATATTATATAGCTGAGACAGTTTATATTTCATTAATTCTTTCATTCTAGCCCCTAATTAAGAGGCAATTTATTATGCTACCTTAGTACAGTCAGGTATACTGCAGCTATTTAATTTGTTCATTGAGCAGATTTATTTAAAATTAATAATCTTTAAACAATGTTTTTGGTAAACATTTGAATATAATGTTATTTGCCGAGTTCCTTAGCTTTACTTTATATTAAAAATTGAAAATATATTTTTATAACTAAATTTAAACTACTTATATAATCATTATTTCTTTAATTATATAATTTAATTAATTAAACTTTTAGTTTTTAATATAGAAATATTAAAGTTTTATTTTATTTATATTAAATTATAAAATATTTTAAATTGAGATAAATTTTTATGAATACAATATTAAATTAAATATGTTTTTCTATTAATTATTAAATATATAGGTTACCCATATATTTTTTAGTTAACTTCTATAAATAATTAATATATTTATTTATTATAGGAAAGTTAACTTAGAATTGAATTCTTTTAAAAGTTAACCAGATAAATTAAAATTTGAATAACATTTAATCTCTAAATTTATATTAATAATTTTAATGAAACAAAAAATATTATATAAATTTAGTTCATTTTAATTCGGGAATATTAAGTTAATTAATTTATTTAGAATATCCCTGATGCAAAAGGTAATAAATTATTTAAACTTATAGATATTTTATAGATTTCATTAACATTACTTTTAGCTATTTAATTTTATATTTTTTATGAGTGATACTAGAATTTTAAATTTTTAATATAGATTTATTTATTATAAAGCTGATAATTAATATTTATATAAATAAGTTGAATTAAAATTTTGAATAAGTTCATTTTTTTCATTGTAATTGAAATGTTTTAAAGATAAACTAAAATTTTATTTAAATAACTAACTACACCTTCCGGTACAATTACTATGTTACGACTTATTTCATATTTAAATGAAATTGACGGGCGATTTGTACACCTTTTATTGATTTTTTCAGTTTATATAATTGTATTGAACTTACTTTTAAATCTTCTTTATAATTAATAGTTAAAATTAATTTTCTAGTAATTAATTTATTTATAACCCATGATATCTAAAATAAGCTACACGTTTACCTGAATTTATTGTTTTTTAAAACAGTTTTAGAGGAATTATTTAATTCAACTTAAACGGCCATACGTAAACTTAATTTTAGTTGATCTTATTGTGTACTTTCGATTTAAACCACAGGTTCCCCTAATTATTTAAATTGGCCGCCATATTTATTAATTTTAATGATCTACATTTAATTATTAATTTTATATATTTTGACTGTATAATAGGGTATCTAATCCTAGTTTTATATGTGAGTTTTATTAACTTATTATTATTTAATTTTTAATTTTTAAATTTAATACTTATATTTCACCATAGTATTATTAAAGTTGTTAATTGTAAATATTTTATTTAATTGTTTAATATTATATATTAGTTATTTTAAAAATTAAGTATAACCGCTGTTGCTGGCACTTAAATTAACCTTTTTTTTTCCTATTTTCCGAATATAAATTTCTTTAATTGTTTCAGGCTTAGTTATTAAATTATATTTTGATTATTTAGATTGTTTATATATAGTTCAATAGGACAAATAACTTTAACCTTAAAATTAGTTTAAATTTAGAGTAATAATATTTATTAAGTAGTTTTTAATATTTTTAACTTTGAAGGCTAAAAGTTTTGTAAATTTAACTTAAAATATTTATAAATAGGGATAAAATATATTTAGGTGTTTATGCACGCAAATTTTTGAGATTTGAAGGACTATTAAAATTAGTAAATATATAAATTGAATTGTTTAAATATATAATATATATGTGATATAAATGTATATAGAGGTATATGTATATATTTATATTACAATATTATTTATATAATTAGACGATATATATATATAAATAAGGAATTAAATTTTATCTATTATATTAATATTACTTAATATATATATAAATATTAAATAAACAATAAGTTTATAAGGCCTATATACTATTATTCATCTAAGTTAGGAGTACATCCTAGGAATTTGTGTATAGTTTGAGACCCTACGAGAAAATAAGGGCTCTTACACCCCAACTCAGTAGGGTCTCGAACTATATATAAATTCCAATAGGATGTACGAATAACAAACTTATTAAAATAAAATTAATTTAAACAATATTATTATATTAATCATATTAAATAATGTAAATTTTATCTATTATATTAATATTACTTAATATATATATAAATATTAAATAAACAATAAGTTTATAAGGCCTATATACTATTATTCATCTAAGTTAGGAGTACATCCTAGGAATTTGTGTATAGTTTGAGACCCTACGAGAAAATAAGGGCTCTTACACCCCAACTCAGTAGGGTCTCGAACTATATATAAATTCCAATAGGATGTACGAATAACAAACTTATTAAAATAAAATTAATTTAAACAATATTATTATATTAATCATATTAAATATACATATAATAAGATTTTATATATTAAATTAAATTACTACATAATTAATAATCCATAAGATGTATAAACTCATGTTAATCTACATGAGTTTCTACATCTTATGCTAATATTTATGTATACTATATATTATCTTAAGACTATCTAATTATTCATCTAAGTTAGGAGTACATCCTAGGAATTTGTGTATAGTTTGAGACCCTACGAGAAAATAAGGGCTCTTACACCCCAACTCAGTAGGGTCTCGAACTATATATAAATTCCAATAGGATGTACAAATAACAAACAAATTAAAATAATAGAATCAAAATTAATACAATTTAATAGTAATCATACTATAAGAATAAATTTATTATATATTACTATAAATATTTATATATATATAAATAAATATAAGTTAATAACTTTTCCTTAGCCTTATTATATTTATGAATTTAGTAAATTCATAAATATAATAAGTCTAGGGGGAAGGAAAAGTATATTATATTGTATTAGATATATGTATATATAGTAATAAATTTATTATATATTACTATAAATATTTATATATATATAAATATGTTATATACCCCCAATCTAGATTGGGGGTATATAACATATTATAACCTAATAACCCACACTCATTTGAGTGTGGGTTACTGGTTTATATATAATATATTATAACCTAGTAACCCACACTCATTTGAGTGTGGGTTACTGGTTTATAAATAACAGTTAACCTTATAACCCACACTAAAAGTGTGGGTTATAAGAACTGTTATTTATATAAATCTATGTTTTAATTTATTTTTAATATTTTGTTCTTAGGGAATATGCGTATAAATGGTGTATTTCACTGATTTTGTTTCTAAACTAGAGTAGAGTTTAGATTAGTTTAATGAAGAAAAGAGGTAATTAAATGACACAAACCTATATATCTTAATTCTTAAATATATGTGCCATATATTTATTTTATGTCTAATACGTATATTTAATTTATTAAACGGGAAATCTTTAATAAACGACAAAATATCGATATTTTTTGAATATTTTGTTAGTGTTTGTGATACTTAAATATTTGTTATTTTTTGTTAAATTTATATAATATTAATAGTTTTATAATTAGAAAGGTTAAATTAATTAAAGATATATATAACCTAATAACCCATACTCATAGAGTATGGGTTATTAATAATATTATTTTGAATTTATATAAGTATAAGTTCAAATAATATGAATAATTAAATATAATTTATGTGTACTGATGTATGATATTATATATATATATATAACCTAATAACCCATACTCATAGAGTATGGGTTATTAATAATATTATTTTGAATTTATATAAGTATAAGTTCAAATAATATGAATAATTAAATATAATTTATGTATATTGATGTATAATATTATATATATATAAACTAATAACCCATACTCATAGAGTATGGGTTATTAATAATATTATTTTGAATTTATATAAGTATAAATTCAAATAATATGAATAATTAAATGTATATGTATATAACCTAATAACCCATACTCATAGAGTATGGGTTATTAATAATATTATTTTGAATTTATATAAGTATAAGTTCAAATAATATGAATAATTAAATATAATTTATGTGTACTGATGTATGATATTATATATATATATATAACCTAATAACCCATACTCATAGAGTATGGGTTATTAATAATATTATTTTGAATTTATATAAGTATAAAATGTTTTTTAATAAAATTAATTATGCTATTACTTACATAATTTTTATTAATTGACATTAACATACGTCTAAACGAGGTTAATTACAGGTTATTAATGATTAATATGCTGCTTGTAGTGTAAATAAATTTAAAAATAAAACAATATATTAAAATATAATATGAAATGAATAA